TTTTTTCTTTATAGCTATAGCTGCAAGTTATCATGACATAATAGATCGGTGATCCGACATTTAGAGAAAGCGAGAGTAGAGATTTTCAATCATGTAAATAAAAAAAAAATAGATAAAAAAAAGAGCCGGCTATCGGAATCGAACCGATGACCATCGCATTACAAATGCGATGCTCTAACCTCTGAGCTAAGCGGGCGGATATAAGAGCAATAGTGTATAGGAATACAGGAAACTATCGGATCTTAGCTATTTCCTAATGATCCTTATTCTTTTTTTCTTTTCTTTATAGAAATCTAAATTCAATTTCATATTGAAATTCAATTTCATATTCATATATATGAAATATGAAAAGAAAATATCAATGAAATTAGAATTCAAAATGAAAAAAAAATAAGAATGAATATCGACCGTTCCACTATTCAAAACTACACTGTAAAAATGAAGGATGAGGAAAGGCATATATATATATGTGGTATATATCTATCCATATTGAATTGCGGATAGATCAATGATAAAATCATTTTACATTGAAAAAATAGGGTTTATAGATGAAATGATATAATATAGAATAGAGGAAAAAAATAAAATAACAGCATACACTTTTTCAATATAGGAATCATTACCTAATGGATTCAATAGTGCCAAGATAAATGAAAGAGGTGGATGGAATTACAGCTGGATTCTTGTCTCAAAGGAAAGGGGGATATGGCGAAATTGGTAGACGCTACGGACTTGATTGGATTGAGCCTTGGTATGGAAACCTGCTAAGTGGTAACTTCCAAATTCAGAGAAACCCTGGAACTAAAAAAGGGCAATCCTGAGCCAAATCTTTGTTTCGAGAGAAAAAACGATGAAAGATGAAAAATGAGAATAAAAAAGGGATAGGTGCAGAGACTCAATGGAAGCTGTTCTAACGAATGAAATTGATTACGTTACGTTAGTAGCTAAAAGACTTCTATCAAAATGACAGAAAGGATACGTCTTATATACCTAAGACGTACGTATACATACTGACATAGCAAACGATTAATCACAACCCAAATCTTATATCGAATTCTATTCTGTATCTCTATATATTTAGATATGAATTTTGAAATTTATATATGAAAATAAAAATCTTCTCTTTCTTTCTATTAATATTATATTTCTTTCTATTAATATTATATATTAATTTATATATTAATATTATAATATTAATATTATAATTATATTTTATTATATTTTAATATTTTATATTATTAATATGAGTAATATAATAGTATGAGATAAGGATCTATAAGAAACCCTATTTTTCTATTCTTTTTTCATTAGAATGATAGAGATCAAAAAGATATATGAAAAATTGAAGAGTTATTGTGAATCAATTCCAATTGAAGTTGAAAAAAGAATAGAATTCGAATATTCAATAATCAAATTATTCATTCCAGAATTTTTGATAGATCTTTTGAAATTGAATCGTACGAGAATAAAGAGAGAGTCCCATTTTACATGTCAATACCGACAACAATGAAATTTATAGTAAGAGGAAAATCCGTCGAATTTTTCAATCGTGAGGGTTCAAGTCCCTCTATCCCCAATAAAAAGCCCATTTTACTTCCTCGCTCTTTATTTCTCCTCATCCTCTTTATTCATTTTTTTTCATCAGTGACTCAGTTTAAACAAAATGAAATATCTTTCTCATTTTATTCACTCTGTTCTTTCGCAAATGGATCCGAATATAAATCCTCGTATCTTTTTTAAATCCAATCTCATTTGTTTTGTATAATACGATATGAAGATAGATATTCAAGGAATCTCCGTTATTGAATCATTCATAGTCTATATCTTTTTCCTTACATTTACAAAAAAAGTCTTCTTTTTGAAGATCCAAGAATTTCAGGGGCTAGAGCCAATTTGTTAAGATTTTCTTTTTTAGTTCTTTTCATTGACATAGATAGAAGTACTCTGCTAGGATGATGCACAGGAAATGGTCGGGATAGCTCAGTTGGTAGAGCAGAGGACTGAAAATCCTCGTGTCACCAGTTCAAATCTGGTTCCTGACACGTGAATAATGTATCGGATAGATATTTCTTAATACCTCATACAAATGAAATTAATTCATTAAGACAGATCGGAATAGATATTCTTTACTTTCTTTTTCATTTTTTTCTCTCTTTTTTTTTAGTCCCTCCGCAATACGAATGAAAGTCCAGTTACTTTTTACTTTTTTTGTTTTTCCTCTAGAAGAGGAATACCAAGATGCTCATTGAATGATAAAAAACCCCTTTTTTACTTCTCCAGATTTCGTTTCAATTTCAATCAATGAGCATCTTGAATTTCATAGAAATTGGACGTAATAGAGTCTTTACTTAAAGGCCAGTATATCCAACTTTCAGGCATGAAGATACGTTTAAGGTGAGGATAATTCTTATAAGAAATTACCAATATATCATAAGATTTCCGTTTCTGAAAATCAGCACTTCTTCAAATCCAGAAAACTGACGGAGTTTGAGAATTACTCCTGAGAGCAAAGACTTTTATGCATACCTCTTATGGTTTATCTATACCATAACGTATTTTCGTAAGGTGATACACACTAGCTAAAAATTCGCCTGGTATCATAGGCACACTGGGAGCGTAAATAATTGTAACCATATACATATATATACATACATATATATACATATGAAATGACAGCAATGGAATTCCAATCCTCGGGAATTAAAGATCTATGAATTAACTAATGCTTGACTAGCCAATCAGATAAATGAACCTGCATCTTCTTCATCTCTCACACATTTATCTTTATATGAATATTTAACATTGACCAATGAAATTTTTAATGATTGACCGCTTTTTCTTATTTTGTACAAAGGAACCCTGCCTGATTCACAAATTCGTAGGAAGATTGGATTTGAAAAAGATTTCAAATCCAAAAGGTATCTTTGAAGTAGATAGTGATTTATAGAGTAATCCTTGATCATAATTTCCAGTATGAGTACTGTGTCGAAGGTAAACCTTGTGATTAGTAGTAAAACTAGTAAAACATCGATTTTCCTGTTGATATGTTGATATACAGTTCTATATCTTGGCACCAACCCATAATAATCAAAGTCGAATCGCGAGCTTATTAATGAAGAAAATTCAATGAAAAAACAACTGGTACCACTGGTACCATAGATAAGCGGCCATAAACTGGAAAGTATTGACCAATTCGAGAGATCATTCGATGTAGTTGAAATAATGAAATTGGGGTTATTTGGTTAAGTAATGGAAACTCAACCAAATTAAGAAATGTTTCAATGTCATCCTTGTCATCCTTTCCTTCCCCTTTCTTTTGATTGTCTAAATATTCAGCTAAGACCATTCCAACGCTCCTTTTCGCCATGCATAAACTGAACACACAATTGGGAAGCTTATAAGCTTCTATAAATATAGATAAACCCAATACATCATAGATACACCCAATACATCAAAGCTCATTGTCCATGGATAATGAAAGACCATTTCAACAGCAAAAAAAACAAAAACTAGAGCAAACATGTAATAGCAAATTCAGAATTGTACCCAAGCATCCCCATTGGTTCTCTACCTGATTCACATAACTAGTAAACTTTTCTGGACCTTCCCTAAAATCCCAGAAATGACAAATGTCAAGATAGGAATAACGCTTGATATGATATTATTAGGAATGCCCAGAAAATATCATATTCGTGAAATAGAAACATAAAACTATGAATGTGGAATATGTTGAATTATTCCATTTGAATTGGAATTTGAAAATTATATAGAACTTTTTAGATGAAACAAGAAAAGATTTTTGATCCGCATAATTGAGAGTTTGTTTGCTGTAGGACATACCTTGTTTCAAAATTCATCTAATGTCATCTCACTTCTCTTTTTCTTTTTTTTTCTCCTTTCAATTCTCTTTCTATATGTGATGTGTAATATAGAAATGTGATATGTAATATAGAATGCTCTTATACTTAGTTCTTTTTCTTTTCTATTCTACTTATTTTATTCTTATACTTAGTTTATACTTATTATCTTATATAATCTTATATATTTATACTTATTATCTTATATAATCTTATATATATTATCTTATTATATATATTATCTTATATAATCTTATATAAATCTTATATATATTTTATATTTCATATTGATCTTATAAATAGAAAGTCAAAGTAAAGAATTCCCTATCTTATATTAACTTTTATATTAACTTAGAATAATTCTAGATAGTAATTATAGTACTATACTATAGTAATAGTATAGTACTATAGTAAGAGTAATATAGTAAAGAAGAAATTCAATTTAAAAACAGAAAAAGATGATAAAGAACATATGTAATTTCTTCATGAAAGTGGATGAAGAGAGATGGGTATTTGATCCGAGATTTGACAAATACCAATTAGGTCCGTTGGAATGTATTAGGGCTATACGGACTCGAACCGTAGACCTTCTCGGTAAAACAGAGAAAACTTATTATTATTGAAATGATTCGAACTGTTTCAAAGACCCAACATGCATTTTGTTGCATTGGGCTCTTTCATCAACTGATGTAAAAATCAGTTAGTCCACCATAGTTTTCTTTAGAGTAAGATAAGAAGATATTGAGATGGCTCCATGTGCTCTGATTCATTATTTGTATCCTGATCTAGGAGCAATACCAAAGTGTTTCAAAGAAGGGTGACCTTTATTTAGGTCTGCCTTCGGCCTAGATCAACCTAAATGAAATGCAGTCTCTATCGCTCCGCTGCAAGAGTAAAATATGAGACTTCATACACCTCAAAGCTCATAGGACGAAAAGAGGTTCTTTTGAGATCCTTATACTCATTATGCCTGGCATTGAATGGGCTGAGCATTTACCTTATAATGGCAGGTTCTATTTGATTTAGCACCGGAATTCGCACTTGAACCGGATCAAACCAAAATTGTCAGGCTATTTTTCTCTTGTTCTCTCGAATCTACGGAGTAAGACATCGACTTCTCAAAAAGATCAATTATGGTCATTGCATAATGAACTCCTTTGAAAAACATTGGCGCACGTGTAAACGAGGTGCTCTACCTAACTGAGCTATAGCCCTTGTCATAACCATTTTAATATAGAGACAATTTCTTGTCAAGAAGGGGGTATCCCATAATCTCACATGATAACTCTCTGATCTGTTTATGTTTAATTAATATTGCTTAGAAAACATATTTATATTGCTTAGAAAACATATTTTACCTATAATCCATCGAAGTGATAGAGACCTTTTTGTGGTGATAAATGACCTACTTAACCCAGTGGTTAGAGTATTGCTTTCATACGGCGGGAGTCATTGGTTCAAATCCAATAGTAGGTAGAACTTATTAGATACCGGATTCCATGGTATCTAATAAGTTTTTCTACTCATCCTCTTTTTTTCGTTATGTTCTATCATCAGATTAATCAAATTAGACTTCATTGTGGTCAATTTGTGGAATCAAGATGTAGTGTTTAGTATATAATAAAGAAATCTTTTTATTTTGATTGAATTTATTGACTACTAAGAGGAAATTACTTTGACAGCTTCTACTCGTGTCCTAGCTCGTCTGAGAGCTAGATTTGCCTCAATTGCTTGTCTCTTACCCTCAGCTTTACTCAAGTTAGCTTCAGCTATTTCAAGAGTTTGTTGAGCTTCTTGTGGATCAATGTCAGTACTAATTTCCGCACCATTTCCTAAAATGGTGATCTCATTATTACTTATTCTAGCAAAACCGCCCATAAGAGCTACCGTTAACCATCGATCTTTTAGCCGTATTCTCAAAAGACCTATATCTACAGCCGTGGCAATGGGGGCATGATTTGGTAATACCCCAATTTGTCCACTATTAGTAGATAAAATAATCTCTTTCACTTCAGAATCCCAAATCATTCGATTTGGAGTCAGTACACAAAGATTTAAGGTCATTTCTTCAATTTGCTCTCCTCTTCTAAGTTCATAGCTTTCGCGGTAGCTTCATCGATGTTACCCACCAAATAAAAGGCCTGCTCGGGAAGACCATCTAATTCTCCGGAAAGGATGAATTGAAACCCCCGAATTGTTTCTGCTAGACCAACATATTTCCCTGGAGAACCAGTAAAGACTTCTGCCACAAAGAAGGGTTGTGATAAGAAACGCTCAATTTTGCGTGCTCTTGCTACAGTTAAACGATCTTCTTCGGATAATTCGTCCAACCCAAGGATAGCTATAATGTCCTGAAGTTCTTTGTAACGTTGTGAAGTTTGCTTAACCCTTTGCGCAGTTTCATAATGTTCTTCGCCAACGATCCGAGGTTGTAACATAGTTGACGTTGAATCCAAGGGATCTACTGCTGGATAAATACCTTTGGCAGCTAATCCTCTTGATAATACGGTAGTAGCATCTAAATGTGCAAATGTCGTGGCAGGAGCAGGGTCGGTCAAATCATCCGCAGGTACATAAACTGCTTGAATCGATGTTATGGATCCTTCCTTGGTAGAAGTAATTCTTTCTTGCAAAGAACCCATTTCCGTACTAAGGGTAGGTTGATAACCCACTGCAGAAGGCATTCTACCTAATAAGGCAGAGACTTCGGACCCTGCTTGAACGAAACGAAATATATTGTCAATGAATAGAAGTACGTCTTGCTCATTAACATCTCGGAAATATTCCGCCATGGTTAGGGCAGTCAAGCCAACTCTCATACGAGCTCCTGGCGGTTCATTCATTTGACCATAGACTAGAGCCACTTTGGATTCTGCAATATTTTTTTCATTAATAACCCCGGATTCTTTCATTTCCATGTAGAGATCATTTCCTTCACGAGTACGTTCACCTACTCCGCCAAATACGGATACGCCTCCGTGAGCTTTGGCAATGTTGTTGATCAATTCCATGATGAGTACTGTTTTACCCACTCCAGCTCCCCCAAATAGTCCGATTTTTCCTCCACGGCGATAGGGGGCTAAAAGATCCACAACTTTAATCCCTGTTTCAAAGATTGATAATTTTGTATCTAACTGTATGAAGGCGGGTGCAGATCTATGAATAGGAGATGTTGTGCGAGTATCGACAGGACCTAAATTATCAACGGGCTCTCCAAGGACGTTGAAAATTCGTCCGAGAGTAGCTCCCCCGACTGGAACACTTAGAGGAGCTCCCGTGTCAATCACTTTCATTCCTCTCATCAGACCATCTGTAGCACTCATAGCTACAGCTCTCACTCGATTATTTCCTAATAATTGTTGTACTTCACAAGTTACATTAATTTGATGACCGACAGTATCTCGACCTTTAATTATCAAAGCATTATAAATATTAGGCATCTTGCCCGGTGGAAAAATGACATCCAGTACTGGGCCAATAATTTGAGCGATACGCCCTTGGTTTTGTTCTTCAAGTGTAGAAACCACAGGATCAGAAGTAATGGGATTGTTTCTCATAATCATAAATCATAATAAATATGTCGAAATTCTTTTTTTTAAGAGTACTGAATCGAAAAGAAATATCCGATAGCAAGTTGATCAGT